AAGCGTTTCTTTCGTATACCAGTTTCCAATTTCCAATCAACAACAGGTAGATCTATAGGACATACACGAACACATACTTCACAGGCAATGCATTTATCAAATTCAAAATGGATTCGGCCGCGGAAACGCTCAGATGTAATTAATTTTTCATAAGGATATTGAATAGTTACAGGTAAACGATTTGCGTGAGATAAGGTAATCATGAACCCTTGACCAATGTACCTTGCAGCTCGTACTGTTTGTTGACCGTAATTCATGAACCCAGTTACCATAGGGAACATATCGTAAAGATCTATGAATAATTTTATGTTTGTTTCTTTCTCTTGTTTGATATTTGAGAGAAGTCGTAAATCGAGAATATCCTAGTCCTTTTTCTTTCCTTTACAATGAAAGGAGTTGGAAAGAAGTTGTTAATAATAGATTACCGAGAGAAATGGGTAAAAGAAATTTCCATCCAAGATTTAATAATTGGTCTATTCTTAGTCTAGGTAAAGTCCATCTTGTTGTGATAGAAATAAACAAGAAGAAATAAGTTTTAGCTAATGTAATAAAAATACCAATTGTCGTTCCAAAGACTCTACCTACTTTATTTATTTCAAATAGCTCAGGAACGAATATGTAAGGAATAGAGATATTCCAACCCCCTAAGTAAAGAACTGTTACAAATAACGAAGAAACTAATAGATTTAGATAGGAAGCAACATAAAATAACCCAAATTTGATACCCGAATATTCGGTTTGATAACCTGCTACTAATTCTTCCTCTGCTTCTGGTAAATCGAAAGGTAATCTCTCACATTCTGCTAGGGAAGAAATTAGAAAAATGAAAAACCCTATAGGTTGACGCCACAAATTCCATCCCCAAAAACCATATTTGGACTGGGCCTCAACTATATCAACTGTACTTGAACTGTTAGATAATCATAGTCGATGATAACATCACTGTTCCCATCGCTATTTCAGAACCGTACGTGAGATTTTCACCTCATACGGCTCCTCGAGGGCCATCAATAAATCTAAGGACCGAATTGATATTATTTATATTGATATGTTTGTAGTATAATACTATAATATCGATTGGAAATTAAATATATATTCTATATAGATAGAGTCAAAACCTATCGGAAGGTCCTGAATTAGACCAATGGAATTCTGTCTGCTATAATAACTAAAAAAGCACTTCTGAATTGATCTCATCCTTTAATAATTTGAATTTTTCTTTGTTGAGTAATAACTTAATCCTTCAATAAAATACTCTTTCTAGAAATATTAATAGATATCTCAACCCATTCTTTTTGATTACGAAAAAAAAAATTATACATTAGTTCCTGAAAAATACCACGTTATCCCTATGAATATAGGAAAGAAGAAAAAGATCTTTTTTTTTGTTTCGTTCCTATTCTTCTTTCTGAAAAAGGGGGGTTTCAAAAAAAGGATTATTTCGTTCCTGATAGTCATTTTTGAATCTGTGGATAGGAGCATACTCTGAATCGGAATTGTGGGTAGTACTACTTGATCATTTCTACTAACTTAAAGTCCCAATTATTATTCTTTTTATCTTATGTAAAAATTATTTTTGGATAATTTACATAAAAAATCTCCATTACTAATCCTTTATGTATTTTGGTGTTCCTAACCATCCACTGATTTTTGCTCAATCACCCGTTAGGGTAATACATAGAAACCAGAGTGAAAACTCTATACGGTTGATCTTTTGAGTTGAGCCCGCTTCAAGCCAGGATGACTAATCAACCAATCTTGGGGTAAAAGTCTTGCTTATATTTACTTTTTTTTTTCTTGTACGTAGGAAATGAGACTCCATTTTTTTACTGCTAATTTCTAAGCTGTTTTCTTTCACTCATACAACTATCTGATTTAGGTCATCAAACTGAATGATGAATAAAAAAAGGAGATATCTATTCAATTTCTTTTCGAAAAAAAAAAAAGGAATAAAGAAAAGAAAAGTTTCTGTTTTAACGAATCGCACGTAGAGATATTGATAACACACAAAGAGTTAATGGTATTTCATAACTAATCGATTGAGCAGCGGCTCGTAGACCACCTAAAAAAGAATATTTATTATTTGATCCATATCCTGACATAAGAAGTCCAATGGGAGCAATACTGGAAATGGCAATCCATAAAAAAACACCGATATTGAGATCAGATAAAACAAGGTGATAACTAAAAGGAATTACTGAATAACTTAGTAAAATGGATATAACTGCTATGGATGGTCCTATACTGAATAAACGAGTATCTCCTCGAGATGGAAAAAGATTCTCTTTGAAAATAAGTTTTGTCCCATCTGCTAAAGCTTGAAGAATTCCCAAAGGACCGGCGTATTCGGGACCAATACGTTGTTGTATTCCTGCGGATATTTCTCTTTCTAACCACACAATTACGAGTACACCTATTGTGATTCCCAATACAAGAGTCAAAATAGGTAAAAACATCCCTATGATTCCATAGACTTCTTTTAAAGATTCCAATCTAGAAAAAGAATTTAGATCTTGTACTTCTGTTGTATCAATTATCATTTTAACGATCAACTTCTCCCATAATGATATCTATGCTACCTAGTATTGTCATAATATCGGCCAATTTCATTCTTTTAACTAACTGAGGAAGAATTTGCAAATTGATAAAACCAGGTGGACGAATTTTCCACCTCCAAGGAAAACCACTCTGATCTCCTATTAAAAAAATTCCCAATTCTCCCTTTGGGGCTTCAACTCTTACATAAAGTTCTTGCTTCGGCAATTCAAAAGTAGGAGAAGGTTTTTTACTAATGAATCGATATTCAAAATCATTCCATTCCGGATCCCTTTCTCTAGCAAAGCACCGGGTTTCTAAATTCTCATAGGGCCCCCCTGGAATTCCTTCCAGAGCTTGTTGAATAATTTTTATAGATTCCCTCATTTCACCGATTCGGACTAAATAGCGAGCTAATGAATCTCCTTCTTTTTGCCAATGGATTTCCCAATCCAATTCGTCGTAACATTCATAATGATCAACTTTACGAAGATCCCATTGGATTCCGGAAGCTCGTAGCATTGGTCCCGATAAACCCCAATTTATTGCTTCTTCTGGACCAATAATGCCTACTCCCTCAACTCGTTCTAAAAAAATAGGATTTCGCGTAATAAGTTTTTGATATTCAGAAACCGCTGTTAAAAAATAATCACAGAAATCCAAACATTTATCTATCCATCCATAAGGTAGATCGGCCGCTACTCCTCCGATACGAAAATAATTATGCATCATTCTCATACCGGTGGCAGCTTCGAATAGATCATATACTAATTCTCTTTCTCTGAAAATATAGAAAAAAGGGGTCTGTGCACCAATATCTGCCATAAAGGGGCCAAGCCATAAGAGATGAGAAGCTATCCGACTCAACTCTAACATAATTACTCTGATATAACTGGCTCTTTTAGGTACTTGAATATTTCCCAACTGTTCTGGTCCATTTACGGTTATTGCTTCTGTGAACATAGTAGCTAAATAATCCCAACGTGTTACATAAGGTAGATATTGTATAACTGTTCGATTTTCCGCAATTTTTTCCATTCCTCTGTGTAAATAACCTAATATTGGTTCACAATCAATAACATCTTCACCATCTAGAGTAAGGATGAGCCGAAGAACACCATGCATTGATGGGTGGTGAGGTCCCATATTGACTATCATGAGGTCTTTTCTTGTAGTTGTTACATTCATAGGTTATTCCTCGATTCATTCTTTCATGAATTGCTGAAAATGAAAACAAGTTCATTAAAATTCAAGATCGAATAAAAAAATAAAATAATTCAAATTCCTTTTTCACTTAACGAGTTTTTGACTCCCGAATATCCAGCTGACTAATTAATTCTTTATAACGTATTCTATTTTTCTTTGACAAATAAGACAGCAGTCGTTGGCGTTTTCCCAGGATTTTACGTAAACCTCTCTGAGATAAATAATCTTTTCGGTGCAATTCCAAATGTGAAGTCAGTCTTCGTATCTTATTGGTGAAACGAAATACTTGAAATTCAATGGACCCCCTGTTTTCTTCTTTTTCTTCTTGTGAAATAACTGAGATGAATGAATTTTTTACCATAAAACGGATTTTCTATCCTCTTTTTTTTTAATGGATTTTACTGATCAGTAAGAATAATGCTAGTCATTTTAATTTGGTATACACAATAATCTTAATTTCTTTATGAACTCCTAATTTTATCAAATAAAATGAATCAATCCAATTTTCTTTTCAATTTTATTCGTATAGGAATAGGAAAATTAGTATAGGAATAGGAAAGGGTGATATATTTCTACATTTAGAAAAGAGAAACAATTTTGGATCGAAATCTAATAATAAATAAAAAAAGAAAAAATAAGAAGATTCCGTTAATCATTTCTAGATCTATTGGATATTGAAAAATGCATTGAATTAGTATTCATGTATCAGACTGGAAGGTAAGACAATACATAGGTGCAACTCCTTTTTTCATATACCATACATATATGGTACAGAATATATATGAAAAACGCATAATTAACAAATTTGCAATCGTGGATACATATGTATCCTTATCATAGTGAAGCGGCCCCCATTATTGGTATCAAACCAATATCGATTCATACAAGATAAATCTTCTAATCGATAATTAGGCCAAAGAAAGAACTTTAATTTTATTAGTTTCTTTTTATCAAAATGTTTTCTTTTATCCAAAAATTCACCCCAGTTTTTTACGTTGTTGCAAAATACTGGATTTTTATGAATACCATTTCTCTTCCTCGAATTGAAACAAATTAGAATTCTTAATTCTCGACGTCTTTTAGTGGATAAAACCTTTTCGGGAACAAACAACAAATCATAATCATTTTTGTATCTATTTTCAGCCATTTTTGGATGTCTTGCAATGGATTTATCCAAATTAATCTTAGCAACATAGCTTTTTTCTCGGTATATTTGATTAATTTTGGGCTTACTCTTATGAAACAATGAAATATTTAGACTTTGATACATAATCAATTGTCCATCATTTTTTATAAACAAACGAATTGGTTCGATAATTAATATACCTTTTTTCATTAATTCTGTAAGAGTTAAATCCTTTTGAATAATCAAAATATCTAAACTCATTTCTCCCCTTTGAATAGAGGATATAGCAATTTCTCTTGGATTTATTAGTCTAAGTAGGAGACAATATATTTTGATATTATTGATCATTTTTTGATTTAAAGAATCATCCCATCTCAATTGAAAACGTAAATACCTTTTTAGGAAAAAATCAAGCTCTACTTCCGTGTTGCTCTTATATTCTTTTTTCTTTCTACGGTTTTTCATATCGGAGCTTGCATAATCTTCTCCAATATCTTTTTCTTGGTTTGAGAAAAGTGATCCAAGATTCGCTTGATTTTGTGCATCTGATTCAAGATTATCTCGAATTGCGGATTCTTTTTCTTCTTGATTTCGATTCTCTAATTCAATCGATTTTTTTTCATTCGAAAATAGAAAAAGATCCCTTTTGTTCTTTCTAGTGATGTTTTTATTTTCACTAACATTTTCATAAAAATTTAAAAGAAGTAGTTGGATTGGTATGATCCACGGTTTCATAATATATGTATTATAAAGGATCACAAATTCTGGAAAGAACCAAAGGTTTCGATTTGATATGGGACGACTTAGTATTTCTTCATTCATTGCCATCCAATCAAAAAGATCTTTTTTTTTGTTGGATGCCATAATTCCTCCATTTTGGGAAATTTTAAGAAAAAAAAGACCTTTTTGATCCATTTTATCAATTATTTGATAATTATTAAACCCAGTCTTAGTATTTTTATTACCATTGGTATCGATATCAATCCAGGACTCAATATTGACTTTATTTCGAAGACAAAAATCGAAAATTCTCCAATCCAAATATTTTCTATCTGTAAATTTATCTAGATTGAGAATATCATCATTTTCTAAATTAATAGGGATAATACCTCCTGGCATATTAATTAATTTACCTTTTTTATATATCTTGTTGTAATTATAAGAAATCTCTTGTTTATTATTTAAACGTAATGGTGATACATAAATATGTGAATCCTTCTTATTTTCATAATTAATCGATTTATATGAGAAAAGGTCATATCCATAGTATTTTTGAAGGTTATATTTTGAATTTGATAATGAATTTAATTCAAAATCATTTAATTTTTTGTAATTAATTAATATTAATCGATCTTTTTCATCTGAATGCCTTTTGTTTAAATCTTTATTTTGCACTATACGTGTTTGATTGAATCTATTTCGCCATTTGTGTGGTACTAATCGATACCATTTAATCGGAGATAAATCATATTGATAATGACCCCTTAACCAGTTTTTCCATTGAATCATTTCCGAATTCAAAATATTTTTATGTTTTAATTCAGGATAAAAAATTCCTTGTGTTTCAAAATAATCCTTTATTTCATTCTTAAGAAAAAAAGATGTTCCGTGATATTGAAGGACATATCTTAACTTATACAAATTACAAAATTGCGTTTGATATAATTGGTAAAATACATATGCTTGTGAGAAGGAGGATAATAAAATCTTTGAATTTTTTTTACTAATATCAGAAATTGATTTTTTTTTAGTCCAAATAAAACGAATTGTATTTTTATTTGTTTTAGCTATTTTTTCTTTATTTGTTTCATTATTGTAAATGTATTTATCGATCATTTTTGTTGAATTATCAAAAAAAAGTTGTGTAGTGATCCTCGGACTATTAATGATACAGATAAGTATATCTATGTATATCCTTTCAATTAAAAATTGGAAAAAAGAATATGATTTACGGATTAATCGAACATTTATTCTTTTGAATTTCTTTAATTTCTGCCAAATATTTTTTATTGATGCTAATAGTTTAGTAGGATAACTTATTTTATCAGAACTCATTTTATTAGAACTAATATTTATATTGATTTCCGGAGTTAAAAATCCTTTTTTATTATCTTTTGTAATTTTTTCTATTTGATTCCTGATTGTGCTGGTTCTATCATCCAGATCTTTCATTTTTTTTTCTGTCAATGAAGAATCTGTCAAATCCATAAATCGAATTTGAATGGACGATTCATTAATCATCCCATTACTGATTACCCCATTTTTTTCTTTTTTAGTTTCACTCAATTCATCTATTTTTCTTAATCCAAATAATGGAATTGGGTTTCTTTTGGAAAGTTCTTTTATTATTCCTTTTAAAAATAGAATGGTTTTCATGACCGATTTTTTTCTTTCTTTTGAAAGGTTTAAAAAAAGATTTATTCTTTCTTTTAAAACCTGTATAACTAAAAAAGGATTCTTTTGTAATTTTATAATTTTTTTTCTGAGTTCTTTAAAAATGGGTTCAAAAAATGAACGTTGTTTTCTGGGAGAACCAAAAGGAACTTCAGTTTCCATTCCCCAAACTGTTAAAAAACAAAAATCGTTTTTTTGCTCTTTATTTCTCAGCGGATCTTTCTGGCGAGGTGGCACTT